CGATGCTTTTTACCAACTTGATGCTAAGAAATCTCTGGACCTAGAAATTCATTTCGTACAATTGAACCTTTTCAAACTGTTTCTTTTTAAGAACCAAGAAAACTTGTGCCAAAATAACAGATGCGAAGAAGAACAAAAGGCCTTGAACGCGTAATGGATCTTGAAGCACTATTTCTGCATCTCCCTGACCAAACCCTCCTACATTAGGATTGCTTGTTAATGGTTGATCAAGCTTGATGGATTCACCCTCGGAAACAAGAAGTTCTGGCCCTCGAGGTATAATATCAACCACTTGACGTCCATCCGATGCATCAACTATGGATATTTCATATCCCCCCTTTTCTTTACGTACTATTTTGCTTACTATACCTGCTGATGTAGCATTATAGACTGTATTGTTACTCTTGCTACCATCAGGATAAATCTGACCCCTTCCTCGGTTCCCACCTACATATATGGGATATTTTAAGAAGTGAACGTCTTTCTTCGTAGCAGGGTCGGGGGAAAGAATAGGAAAGACAATTTCACTATATTTCTGACCGGGAACAGGACCTATCACAAGAATATTTTTTTTATTAGGACGATAACTCTGAAAAGACAGATTTCCTATCTTTTCTTTCAACTCGGGAGAAATACGATCAGGGGGGGCTAATTCGAATCCCTCGGGTAAAATAAGAACAGCACCCACATTCAAACCCCCTTTTTTACCATTAGCAAGAACTTGTTTCAGTTGCATATCATAAGGAATTCGAACAACTGCTTCAAATACAGTATCAGGAAGCACAGCTTGCGGAACTTCAATATCCACGGGCTTATTAGCTAAATGGCAATTGGCACATACAATTCGTCCAGTTGCTTCTCGTGGGTTTTCATAACCCTGCTGCGCAAAAACGGGATATGCATTTGAAATAGATGCCCGAGTTATTACATATATCATGATCGATACAGAAATGGATCGAGTCATCTGTTCCTTTACCCAAGAAAAAGTATTTCTATTTTGCATGTCCAATCATGAATCCCGGAATTTCTACAATAAATTAGATAGGTAGCTAGTATAGTTCCCTATGCACGAGTCTGCCATTGTACTGGAATAGTTGTACTGGAATATAGGACGACTACCTTGAACAGGTATAAATATAAAGAATTAACTAAGATTGAAAATGATAGAGGAAGAAAGATTCTGATTTGATTGATCCCCTGGTATCAATCAAGTTCTTCATTCATTCATTGAATGATAAATGACTACAAGCGAAGGAGATACACGGTTTAAATAATGGAAGATCCAATATTTCACAATTGTATCTAGAATAACTGGAAAAGTGGAAACAAGACCAGATATAATTTGATCGTTATGAGCCAATCCAAAATCGTTGTAGACCGAACCTATTATGAGTTCCCAACCATGGGTCGAGTGAAATCCAATCCATAAATCAGTAAATAAAAGAATCGAAAAAGCTTTTATTGTATCACTTAAGTTATATAGGAATTCCTGAACCCAAGAGTTAAGAATGACAAGTTCCTCATTACCCAGAATAAAATAACCACTTAGAATAGCGAAACAGATTATATTTGTCGAGAAATGCAAAATGATCTGCAGATGGTATTCATTATGTGTTTTGACCAATTGTATCGTTTCCTTGTGTATTCCTATCCGAAGTTTTTGTATATGTGTCTCCGGGTACTCCTTTATCATTTCGTCCAACAGAAAGAGTTCTTCTAATTCTATGAATCTTTCTAGAAGGTTTTTCTCTTGAATATCATTGAAGAGAGTTTCGGATTGCCTAGTATTCCACCAAGTGGTAACCCAAAGTTCCAGACATTTATTAAATGAGAAAGAGACCCACCAGGGCAAAAAAACTATAGATGCAAGATATGGGAAAGAAGGCAATGCTTTCTTTTTTTTCATTTTTTATCTGTGAATTGAATTGTTAATGAACCCGCTTCATTATTCATTAGTTGACTCTATATGATATTTCTCTAAAGCACGAGTTCTATAACAAGGTATTGAACCTATGGTTCTATTTCTATTTTATTTTTGTGTATGTAATAATTTAGTTTAGTTCTTGGATCTAGAAGGAATATAGAAATAGAATAAGGGTCCTGAAAATAAAAAAAAATATTATTCCAAGATATCTCAATTGGACAAATTCGAAGCAATTGCATCTTCATTTGTTCCTTTCGATGAATGCTCGAAAATCCACTTAATAAAATTACGAATCGGATTTAGAAATGAATCCTCCCCGGATCAATTAATTATTTCGAAATGTTTCACCATCTAGCTACAATACAGGAAAATAAGATAAGGTATCAATTGAAAATCTTGGCCGAAAAAAAGAAAAAGATGAGATGAATTTTGTATTGCGAAATAAATGTTCAGATATATTGGATGAATCCCTACTTATTGACTTTTTTTTAGTAGAAATTTTCAAGTATAAAAGAATTGAGTTGGGATCTATACGTATATGAAATACTTTTTGTATACAAATGTTATACTAAAATTTTCTTCTTTTCTTAATTAATTATAGTATAGTTTATACTTATAGTATATTAGTTGTTTATAATTTATAATTAGTTTATTGTTTATTATAATTAGTTTATTATAGTTATTCCATATACGTCCTCTTGCTTTTTTTGTTTTATTCTATGTGAGTCGCCGCGACAAGGGCACGGAGAAATAGAATAATATAATATGTTTTATTCAAATGAACATTCCGAAAAGACTTCAATTGTATTAAAAAAGGAATTAGCGAGTTCTTTTCCCCATGCTGAGAAAACTTTTATTCTTCAATTCATTCAAAATACTTCAATCGGTACGCGCAAGAAATAGGCCAATTCGGCAGCTTTTTGTTCAATTTCTCGTGGAGTCAAATTCTCATCAGTACGAGTCAAGGGAATGGCCCCTTGGCCCCTGATTTCCATATAAAGGACACGACGAGGAGAAAGACCCTCTTTAACCTCAATTCTGATTGATTGGATATCTCTCATAAGAAAGCGAAGGAAGATGCGACGATTTATTCCAGGAAATCCCCAACGGAAAATGCACACTATTCCTTCTTTTCTATCGAATCGGTCATAACCACTACCTACATTCCACAAAATTGTGGACCACAAATAGGAGCTAATGAATAGACCCGCAATCCCGTAAAAAGACATCACGATCCCTTGTGGAAAAAAAACAATTTGCTGAGATTGAAATACGGATATCAGATTCCTACCAAGATAACTGGAAGTTCCAACCAGTAAGAATCCTAGTGAACCTAAAAAAAGGATACAGGCCCAGCAAAAATTACTTGTTTTTCGTGACCCCGTTATAAGTTCTATCCATATATGTTCTGATCGCCAATTCATACTATACTAGATCCAGTTGCATTCGATTGGAATTGAGAGAATAACCCAAATGAATTTGTTAATTTGACTTTACCTTTCTTGATCCCGAAGTAACTTTCAAAAACTAGCACTATTCTGATGTGGAGTAATTGGTTAGATACATTGACTTTCTATTAAATCAAAATATTCGTTAATGCATTTTTCTTTTTAACCAGCTATACCTAGCATATACATGCATTTATGCGTATATCATGTATCCGCGCATGCATAACTGTTCTTTCATTTGTGTGTCGAAATACTCACATATCATACCATATTACACTAAATAAATATCCGTCCGTATTATGATCGAGTGTTGAAATAAATTGATAAGATTTGGTCCCATCGGATCTAGACAATCTTATTTTTTTGGACATGAAGAGATAAAGAAGCCATTGCAATTGCCGGAAATACTAGGCCTACTAAAGGCACAAAAATAGAGGGTAAGTTGAGATCTGTCATAGAATGGGTGCCTCGATTTAATATTTGTATCTATATATTTGTATCCATTAGAAAGATATCTTATGATATGATAAGTATATCTATTATAAGTAATATTGACTATTGTGATTTATATAAAATAAAGTCTGAAAAATAATATAATATTTCGCAAGTAAGTTAAGTAGTATATATATATATAATATATATAGTATATATATATATATATAGTATATATATATAATATAAATATAAGATAATATAAGATAATTAACTATATATTATATATAAATATTTTAATATAATATAAAAATATAAATTATATATAAATGTAATTTAGTAAATAATATAAATAAATAATATAAAAAAAATAGTAAATAATATAAAATAACTTTTTTAATTTTAAATAATAAAATTCAAATAATAAATGCTAAAATGTAGAACTAAATTAAGTGTACCTATTCATCTTTCTACACAAATATAGATATGATAATTTGCTTTAAAAATTTTTATTATTCTTCTGCCATCCTTATATTCTTTCTTTCTAATCTAATGTAATAAGGTAAGGAGTTTTTTATTAACAAATAAGGTAAGGAATTTTTTTTTAACTAAATAATTATTAAATAATATAATTATTAAATAATAAATTATTATTAACTAAAAAGGAGTTTTTTATTATGAAAATCAAATAGTTTATTATGAATTTATGAATTCGCGACTCTAAATTAAATAATCTGATCCAACAAACAAAACAGAAATTCATAGTAAAAAAGAAGGGTTATCGATAGAGAGCGAAATAAAATCACTTCTATTCCATATTTTCTATTTCTTTTTATTTTGATATTTTTCATTATTGTCTCTATTAATACGTAAGAAGGCCAGATAAAATTCTTTTTATTTCTTACAATTAGAATTCCGCGGAAGGATAAATTCACTTTTTTATCCTCTTGATAGAGGGTTCATAATTCCTAATCCTAATCATGAATAGAGGTAAGAGAAAAAAATAGATCTGGAAGAAAAAAAATTATCCGAAACTTTTGACTCTTACTAAAAATTGAAACTTATGTCACTAAGGAACGTTTTTCTTTGTTTTTTTATTACGATAAACTAAATACTTGTTCGCTACAAATAAAATAACTGAAGCTAATCTGGCGCTATACTTTCATTCTTGGAATTTTGATTCAAGGGAAAGAAGCCGTGGAGCTGAAATAACTCACTCAGAACACCTTTTAAAGGATTACGTGGTACGATTGGGTCGAATAAGCCTTTATGGAATAAATACTCTGCCGCTTGTGAACCATCGGGTACTGTCTTATTCAATGTTTGTTCAATTACTCTTTTACCCGCAAAAGCAATGTACGCATTAGGTTCAGCAATAATGACATCTCCTAACATCCCAAAACTAGCTGTTACTCCACCGGTTGTAGGAGATGTAAGGATTGATACATAGAATAACTTTTTAGTTGATTGATAATTATATAAAGCAGAAGATATTTTAGCCATTTGCATCAAGCTTAAACTTCCTTCTTGCATGCGTGCTCCTCCAGAAGCACACACAATAATGACAGGTAGAGATCGATTAGTAGCATATTCAATCAAACGGGTGATTTTCTCACCTACTACCGATCCCATACTACCTCCCATGAACTGAAAATCCATAACCCCAATTGCTATAGAAATACCATTTAATTGACCTATGCCCGTTTGAACAGCTTCAGTTAAACCTGTCTTTCTTTGATAAAAATCGATACGATCTCTATAAGGTTCCTCTTCTGAATGAAATTCAATGGGATCCATAGAGACCATATCTTCATCCATAGGATCCCAAGTACCCGGATCAATCAAAACTCCGATTCTATCTGAACTACTCATTTTCAAATGATATCCACACTGTTCACAAATATTCATTTTTAACCGAAAAAATTTTTTATAATTTAATCCATAACAATTTTCGCATTGAACCCATAAATGTCTGTATTTTTTATTTATATCTAAATCATTAGATCTTCCTCTTATACTGAACTTACTTCCATTTTTACTAGTTCTTATACTAGAACTTCTTATACTAGAACTTCCACTTTCACTACCACTTACATTTTCAGTACAAATGAAATTATAAATGTAACAGTCGCTGGAATTGTCAGTACCACCTAAGATGGAACTATTAATACTGACTTCAAAACGAAGATAACTATCAATGCAACTATTAATGTGATTATTCCACCTAGATTGAGTATCATACATGTAATGATAATAGTAGTGATTGTTTTTCTTAGACCCCCTATTCAAAAAAGTAGAAAAAAAACTTCCTAATTCACTCAGAAAAGAACTATCATTATCAATCTCAAAACTCAGATTTTCCATATCAAAATATACAGAATAACTGTCACCATTCTTATCCTTAACTAAAAAAGTGTCATCAGAGATGAAACTCCACATATCCCTGATATCAAATAAATAATCAACATTATTGAAACTATAACTGACACTATCACTCCAACCAGGAATTTTTTTCTTCGTATCATTTAGAATGGGTTCTTCACTTCCACTGGTATGCCCAATACTATCAAGACTTTCCATTGATTTACTTAGACCACACCTATGTTCTAACTTCTCATTAGAGAACATAGAATTGAACCACCATTTTTCCATAGAGTCTTCCTGCCCCCTCCCCTATTTGATGAAAATACAATAGATGAATAGTCATTCGATGAACAATCATTTTACTATTTTATTTCCTATCATAATTAAACATATGAATCCAATGATTCTAATTGTTAACTACTAATGAGTTAGTATTTATTTATAATGAGTTAGTATTTAAAGAAATGATTCTCTTTCTTGAAATAAGGGGTATCACGTCAATATCTATATCCATATATGGATAGATATAGATAATCTATTTTTTTTTTTTTGAATTGCAAAAAAATAGAAAGACTGGTTTCTATCATGTCATATAAAAATTCTCATCGAAAAGAGAAATAGTTCTTTCTTTCTATAAATAAATAAAGAATTCGTTCTCGTATAACCTTGTATCGTATAATCAAACAATAAGTTTATATATTGCAACATGGAACGAAAAAGACAATATAGAGGATGAGTAGAATGTATAGGGGGAGTCCCTCCTTTAGCTTAATCTAAGGCCTGAAATTACGAGATATAAAATATCCACCAATCCTAAGGATCCATGGGATTAATTATGGATCCGACAATAAAAATATAAAATCGAAATATGGAGTTATTTAGTCTTCGTTGTATTTAGATCTTGTATATACTTGTATATCTTGTATATATCTATGGTTAAAAGGTCTGTATATATGAAATGAAAGATATATGCAAATACTGCATATACTATATGAAGTATAGGATGAGTATAGGAAGTATCGGCCCAATCCTTTTTTTTAGGAAAAGATTGGGCCGAGTTTAATTGCAATCAATTAGGAGAACAAAGAGCAATTACTGAATTATGCACACTTATTTTTTATCTTTCTATTTCTATTTATCTAGCTTATCTACCGGGTCGAACTCGAATTTGATCTCTTTCCATACTTCACAAGCAGCGGATAGTTCAGGACTCCATTTGCAAGCTTCACGGATAATTTCAGCACCTTCGCGAGCAAGATCACGTCCTTCATTACGAGCTTGTACACACGCTTCTAAAGCCACACGATTAGCTACTGCACCAGGTGCATTTCC